GTCCATTCAACGATGTAAAATATTACAATGATGTAATAAAAAAAGAATCAATGAAAAGAGATAGTCTAATTCCAATTAGGAATTCCTTGGGACCTTTAGGATTAGGAAGAACCCCTCAAATTGCGCATTTTTATTCATTTTACCATTTAATAACTTATAATCAGATCTCGGTAACTAAATATTTACAACTTGACAATTTCAAACAGACTTTTCAAGTGCTTAAATATTATTTAATGGATGAAAATGGTAGGGTTTCTATTTATAGTAATCCCGATCCGCGCGGTAACATCGTTTTGAATCCATTCAATTTGAATTGGAATTTTCTCCATCATAATTATTGTGAAGAAGCGTCTAGAATAATTAGCCTTGGGCAGTTTATTTGTGAAAATTTATGTATAGCCAAAAACGGACCGCACTTAAAATCGGGTCAAGTTCTAATTGTTCAAATTGACTCTGTAGTAATAAGATCAGCTAAAGCTTATTTGGCCACTCCGGGAGCAACCGTTCATGGCCATTATGGAGAAATCCTTTACGAAGGAGATACATTAGTTACATTTATATATGAAAAATCGAGATCTAGGGATATAACGCAAGGTCTTCCAAAAGTGGAACAAGTGTTAGAAGTGCGTTCGATTGATTCAATATCGATGAACCTAGAAAAGAGAATTGAGGGTTGGAACAAGAGTATAACAAAAATTATTGGAATTCCTTGGAGATTCTTGATTGGTGCTGAGCTAACTATAGTGCAAGGGCGTATCTCTTTGGTTAATAAGATCCAAAAAGTTTATAGATCTCAGGGGGTGCAGATTCATAATCGACATATAGAAATTATTGTGCGTCAAATAACATCAAAAGTGTTGGTTTCAGAAGAGGGAATGTCTAATGTTTTTTCACCCGGAGAACTGATTGAATTGTTGCGGGCGGAACGAACAGGGCGCGCTTTGGAAGAAGCGATCTGTTACCGAGCTATCTTATTGGGAATAACGAAAGCATCTTTAAATACTCAAAGTTTTATATCCGAAGCAAGTTTTCAAGAAACTGCTCGAGTTTTAGCAAAAGCCGCTCTCCGGGGTCGTATCGATTGGTTGAAAGGTCTGAAAGAGAACGTTGTTCTAGGGGGGATGATACCCGTTGGTACGGGATTCAACGGATTAGTGCAACGTTCAAGGCAACATACCAACATTCCTTTGGAAACCAAAAACAATAAACTATTCGAGGCAGAAATGCGAGATATTTTGTTCCACCACAGAGAATTATTTGATTTTTTCATTTCAAGGAATTTACACGATACACTGAGACAATCATTTCGAGGGTTGAATGATTCCTAAGAGCGGATTCACCCCCTTTCTTTTTAGCTATTTGTATTTGCGGTCATTTTTTTTTTTTATTTTTATTTGGTATATAGTAATAAAGATAATAAAATAACAAATAGAATAGAAAGAAATTAATATTAATGGTTTGAATCGTGTATCAATGGCCAATATCCGTTAGAGGTAGAAACGAAGGTTCCATCGGAACAATTATTTATTTCTATTTCAGGGCACCTCGTCTCTCTTTTTTTTAATAAAAAGAAAGGAGGTGTGGATAAATAAATGACAAGAAGATATTGGAACATCCATTTGGAAGAAATGATGGAAGCAGGAGTTCATTTTGGTCATGGTACTAGTAAATGGAATCCTAGAATGGAACCTTATATCTCTTCAAAGCGTAAAGGTATTCATATTATAAATCTTATTAGAACTGCCCGTTTTTTATCAGAAGCTTGTGATTTAGTTTTTGATACAGCAAGTAGGGGAAAGCAATTCTTAATTGTTGGTACCAAAAATAAAGCAGCCGATTCAGTAGCACGGGCTGCAATAAGGGCCCGTTGTCATTATGTTAATAAAAAATGGCTAGGCGGTATGTTAACGAATTGGTATACTACGGAAACGATACTTCATAAGTTCAGGGACTTGAGAACGGAACAAAAGATGGGGAGACTCAATCGTCTTCCGAAAAGAGATTCAGCTATGTTGAAGAGACAATTATCTCACTTGCAAACATATCTGGGCGGGATCAAATATATGACTGGATTACCCGATATTGTAATAATCGTTGATCAGCAAGAAGAATATACGGCTCTTCGAGAATGTATGATTTTGGGAATTCCAACGATTTGTTTAATCGATACAAATTGTGACCCAGATCTCGCTGATATTTCGATCCCAGCAAATGATGACGCGATAGCTTCAATCCGATTAATTCTTAACAAATTAGTATTTGCAATTTGTGAGGGTCGTTCTAGTTATATACGAAATCCTTGATTCATATTAATAATGAATAATAAAATAAAAAAATTCTTTTGGGAACTCCATAGATTTATGAAATCGGTTATGATTCCTAAAAGAGATACAAGTAACTAGGGATATTATGTAATTAATTGGTATACAAATATATATAAGTCAACTAGGAAAGTCGAAAAAAGAGAAGGTTGAATCCAAATAATTCTTTTTAAAGTTCTATTTTTTTCAGAGGGCAATATGAATGTTCTATTATGTTATATCAACACACTAAAAGGCTTATACGATATATCCGGTGTGGAAGTCGGCCAACATTTCTATTGGAAAATAGGAGGTTTTCAAGTCCATGCCCAAGTAATTATTACTTCTTGGGTTGTAATTGCTATCTTATTAGGTTCAGCCATTATAGCTGTTCGTAATCCACAAACCATTCCTACTGACAGTCAGAATTTCTTCGAATATGTTCTTGAATTCATTCGAGATGTGAGCAAAACTCAGATTGGCGAAGAATACGGTCCATGGGTTCCCTTTATTGGAACTTTGTTTCTATTTATTTTTGTTTCGAATTGGTCGGGTGCTCTTTTACCTTGGAAAATCATACAGTTACCTCATGGGGAATTAGCCGCGCCTACAAATGATATAAATACTACTGTTGCTTTAGCTTTACTCACGTCAGTAGCATATTTCTATGCGGGTCTTAGTAAAAAAGGATTAGGTTATTTTGGTAAATACATTCAACCAACTCCAATCCTTTTACCCATTAATATTTTAGAAGATTTCACAAAACCCCTATCACTTAGTTTTCGACTTTTCGGAAATATATTAGCTGATGAATTAGTAGTTCTTGTTCTTGTTTCTTTAGTACCTTCAGTGGTTCCTATACCCGTCATGTTACTTGGATTATTTACAAGCGGTATTCAAGCTCTTATTTTTGCAACTTTAGCTGCGGCTTATATAGGCGAATCCATGGAGGGTCATCATTGACTAGTTTTCGAAATAGTCTTTTTTTAGTTTAAGCCTTACGCAATATATGTGCGTATCAAGATAATCTGCTTAAGGAGCATAATATATAAAAATAAATAGATAAATTATATAAATATAAACTATATAAAGTATAGAAGTAATAGTCAAAAATAAGATATTAGCGGTATTAGGGAATTGCAACAAACAAAAGGGGAAGTAAAAAAAAGGAAAGAGATCGAAAAGATCTTTTTCCTAAAATTCCAGTTCGGTCTATTTATCCCCCCCCCAATGAATACTATCTTTATATTGTTTTGTTCATTTAATTCCAATATTCAATATTATTAGATATTAGTAATCATAATCTGAATAATAATTAGGATTGTAATACTTATAGTATTATAGTGTGCTATTTTAAAAAAGATGCTATTGTTATATAGAAAAATTCCCATTCAAGTTGATTTCATCCAATTAAACGGTTGACCAAAAGAGGATTTTAATAAATAATAAATTACCTGAACTTAGATCAATCAAATACTTCTATTTCGATGCAACGATTCGATCTAATGAATTTGTCCATGTAGATTGATTGTACCTGCGTCGGCGAGTAAAAAAAGAAAAAATAAAGATTTACAAAAAACTAAATTCAAATTTATAAAAAAAAATGGATTGGTTAGGGGGGGCCGAACTAGATGTATGTACTCTAATTAGTATAAGACAACTCTTGTGAATGTTTCGAAGAATGATTCTATAATCCGATTGAATGTAAGATATGAATGGTTGATTTACGTTATCCAAGAAACACATGTATATGTAATATTAGATATTAATTAGTTATATATGTAATATCTAAACGGCTCTATTACTGTGAATTTAGATAGGAATTCCAATGGAATCCCCTCCATTTCCTTTGTAGTTGTGAATTGAATATTAAATGAATAAAATAAAGTGACTATTGAATAAAATAAAGTGACTATTGAATAAAGAGATTCAATCAAGAAAATAAGAAAAAACGAAAAATTCAAAAAGAATGGTATGGATTCAAAAAAATTCTGTGAATAAAAACTAAAAAAGAAATATCGAAGCCGTTCTGATGATTCAATAATAATATTATTACTTCAATTCCGAGTTCTTATTTCCTAAGACTGTATAGATCTTAGCGATGGAATAATTAAGTCATAATTTATTGGTTGATTGTATCATTAACTATTTACTTATTTTGGTGTGAGGAACTTATCATGAATCCACTGATTTCTGCCGCTTCCGTTATTGCTGCTGGTTTGGCCGTCGGGCTTGCTTCTATTGGACCTGGGGTTGGTCAAGGTACTGCTGCGGGCCAAGCTGTAGAAGGGATCGCGAGACAGCCCGAGGCGGAGGGAAAAATACGAGGTACTTTATTGCTTAGTCTGGCTTTTATGGAAGCTTTAACAATTTATGGACTGGTTGTAGCGTTAGCACTTTTATTTGCGAATCCCTTTGTTTAATCCGAAAAAAAAATACGTATTTTTTATTAGTTTATTTCCTTGGACTTACTGCTTTTTTTGAATTCGATTAGGATTTCACTCCTCCAATTATTTGGTGGGACACTAACCCATGGGAAGGACTGGTTGGAGAATGGGGAATTAGCAGAACGACTCGCCTTCTTCCTTCCCATTGTTAGTCCAATGGAATAGTTTTTTAGGAAGTGTTACAACAAACGAGATATTTCGCAATTGACATGACATAAGCATAAGGCCTGGGACTTAATTCTAATAATAATAA